TAGAGATATTGATAATACACATAGAGCTAATGGTATTTCATAACTAATTGATTGAGCAGCAGCCCTTAGACCACCTAAAAAGGAATATTTATTATTTGATCCATAGCCCGACATAAGAAGTCCAACAGGAACAATACTTGAAATGGCGATCCATAAAAAAACACCAATAGTAAGATCGGCTAGAACAAGGCGATAGCCAAAAGGAATTACTGAATAACTTACGAAAATTGATATGACTGCGATGGATGGTCCGATACTGAATAAAAGAGCATCTCCTCTAGATGGAAGAAGATTCTCTTTGAAAAGTAGTTTTGTACCATCTGCTAGAGCTTGAAGAATTCCTAAGGGACCGGCGTATTCAGGTCCAATACGTTGTTGTATCCCTGCAGATATTTCTCTTTCTAACCAAACAATCACGAGTACACCTATTGTGATTCCTAATACAAGAGTCAAAATAGGGACAAGCATCCATATGATCCCATAGACCTCTTTTAAGGATTCCAATCTGAAAAAAGAATTAATAGCTTGTAGTTCGGTTGTATCAATTATCATTTTAACGATCAACTTCTCCCATAATAATATCTATGCTACCCAGTATCGTCATAATATCAGCCAATTTCATTCTTTTAACTAACTGAGGAAGAATTTGCAAATTGATAAAACCCGGTGGACGAATTTTCCATCTCCAAGGAAAAACACTCTGATCTCCTATCAGAAAAATTCCTAATTCTCCTTTTGGGGCTTCGACTCTCACATAAAGTTCTTGTTTCGACAATTCAAAAGTCGGAGAAGGTTTTTTACTAATAAATCGATATTCAAAATCATTCCATTCGGGATCTTTTACTTTATCAAAACGTCGGATTTCTAAATTCTCATAGGGTCCCCCTGGAATTCCTTCCAGAGCCTGTTGTATAATTTTTATGGATTCTGTCATTTCGCTGATTCGTACTAAATAACGAGCTAACGAATCCCCTTCTTTTTGCCATTGAACCTCCCAATCAAATTCGTCGTAACACTCATAATGATCAACTTTACGAAGATCCCATTGTATTCCGGAAGCTCGTAGCATTGGTCCTGATAAACCCCAATTTAGTGCTTCTTCTCCGCCAATAAAGCCTACGCCCTCAACTCGTTCTAAAAAAATAGGATTGCGTGTAATAAGCTTTTGATATTCAGTAACCCCTGTTAAAAAATAATCGCAAAAATCTAAACATTTATCTATCCAGCCATGAGGTAGATCGGCAGCTACTCCGCCAATACGAAAAAAATTATGCATCATTCGCATACCGGTAGCAGCTTCGAATAGATCATATATTAATTCTCTTTCTCGAAAAATATAGAAGAAAGGGGTCTGTGCGCCAATATCTGCCATAAAGGGACCAAGCCATAACAAATGGGAAGCTATACGACTCAACTCCAACATAATGACTCGGATATAGCTAGCTCTTTTAGGTACTTGAATATTGCCTAATTGTTCAGGTCCATTTACGGTTATTGCTTCTGTGAACATAGTAGCTAAATAATCCCAACGTGTTACATAGGGCAAATATTGTATAATTGTTCTATTTTCCGCAATTTTCTCCATCCCTCTGTGTAAATAACCCAATATGGGTTCACAGTCAATAACATCTTCACCATCTAAAGTAACGATGAGTCGAAGAACACCATGCATTGATGGGTGGTGAGGACCCATATTGACTATCATGAGGTCTTTTCTTGTAGCTGGTACAGTCATAAGTTTTTTACCGATTCATTCTTCCATGAATTGTTGAAAGTTAAAAGAAGTTGATCAAAATTTAAACGAATAAAATAAAGACTTAAAATAACATGACTCTTCCAATTAACGAGTTTTTGTCTCTCGAATACTCAACTGACCAATTAATTCTTTATAACGTACTCCATTTTTTTTTGCCAAATAAGCCAACAACCGTTGACGTTTTCCCAAAATTTTTCGCAAACCTCTCTGAGATAAATAGTCTTTTTTGTGTGATTCCAAATGGGAAGTCAGTCTCCGTATTTTATTGGTAAAACGGAATACTTGAAATTCAACAGACCCCCTGTTTTCTTCTTCAGAAATAACTGAAATGGGTGTAGTTTTTACCATAAAATATTCCCCCCTTCCTCCTTTTAGGCAAATATGGATTTTACTGATGAGTAATAATAATGATATTCTTTTAATGTGGTATATATAATAATTTGAATTTCTTTAGGGACTCCCAATTTTATCAATTCATATTAATCAATCCAGTTTTGAATTAACTTTGATAGATAGGAATCAAAAAAGGTGATCCATTTTTCCATTCAGAAAAGGACATAAATTAGACCTAAAATGAATAAGATTCTGTTAATTGATTTCTAGGTCTAATTGATACGTTATTGATTTTACTATCCATATTAGAATGAGATGCAAGACAGGTCATGTGTGAATCCTGTTTGCTTTCATATACCCTATAGAATAGAGCATATATACGAAAAATGTATTATCAACCACCTTTCAACCGTGGATACATATGTATCCTTAACATACTGAAATGACTGCCATTATTGGTATCAAACCAATAGCGATTCATACAAGCTAAATCTTCCAATCGATAATTAGGCCAAAGAAAAAACTTTAATTTAATTAATTCATTTTTATCTTTATCAAGATCTTTCTTTTTGTCCAAAAATTGACTGCAGTTGTTCTTGGTGCAAAATGCTGAATTTCTATCAACATCATTCCTATTTTGTGAATTGAAACAAATTAGAATTCTCAACTCTCTACGGCGTCTGGGCGATAAAATATTTTCAGGGACAAGCAAATCAAAATAATTCTTATCAACATATGTTTGTTCTTGGTCTCTTTGATTAGTTTGGTGCTTACTCTTATGAACTAACGAAATACCTAAGGTTTGATACATAATAAATTGTCCATCATTTTTTACAGACAGACGGGTGGGTTCGATAACCAATACTCCCCTTTTGATCAATTCTGCAAGACTTAAATTTTTCTGAATCAGCATTATATCCAAACTTATTTCTCTTCTTTGAATCGAGGATATAGTAATTTTTCTTGGATTTAGTAGTCTAAGCAGGAGACAATATATTTTGACATTATTGATCATTCTTTGATTTAAAACATCACTCCATCTCAATTGAAAAAGTAAATAAGGTTTCAGGAAGAAATCTAGTTCTGCTTCCGTCTTGCTTTTGTATTGTTTTTTCTTTTGACCCCCTTTTCTTTTTATCTTTGATATTCCATAATCCTCTTGACTATCTTTTTCTTGGTTTGTTGAAGAAATGGATCCAAGATTCCCTTGTTTTTGTGCATCTGATTTAAGATCTCCTCGGCCTGCAGCGGGTTCTTTTTCTTTTTGATTTCGATTTTGATTCTTTATTTGTTTATTCGATGGTATAACACATTCCCCCTTTTGTTTTCCATCAATGTTTTTATTTTCACTAATAACATTTTCATTTAGATTTAAATTGAAAAGAAGTACTTTGCTTGGTATAACCCACGGTTTCATTTTATATAGATTATAAAGGAGTACGAATTCTGGAAAGAACCAAAGTTCAAAATTCGAAATGGGACGATTTAGTATTTCTTCATTCATTCCCATCCAATCCAAAAAACCCTTTTTTGGACTTGGGGAATTTTTGGGGGGATTTTGCGAAAACGTAAGATAAAAAAGGTCCTTTTTATCAATTTTATCAATTATTTGATAATTATTAGTACCAATCTTAGTATTTTGATTATTCTTGGTACCGATCTTGACCCAGGCCTCAATATCGACTTTTTTTCTAAGATAAAAATTGATAATTTTCCAATTAAAATATTTTCTATCGGGGTTTTTTTCCATATATCTAATATCGCCCTTTCCTAGATAATGACTGATAGGGATACTCTCCAACATTTCAAAAGGATTGTGTGTATATGTGTTGGAATTATAAAAAAAGTCTTGGTTCTTATTTACTTGTACTTGAAAGGGTGATTCAGAAATAGATAAATCCCCCTTATTTTCATAATTAATAGATTTATATGATAAACGATCATATCTAGAGTTTTTTTGAAAATTCTCTTTTTGATTCACTAATGAATATACTTCATAATCCTTTTGTTTTTTGTAATGAATTAATTGATCCTTTTCATATGAATTACATTTGAAATTTTGATTTTGAGCTATACGATGTTGATTAACTTTATTTCTCCATTTTTCTGATATTAATTTAGACCATCTAATTGGGGATAAATCATATTGATAATGTCTTTTTAACCAATTTTTCCATTGATTCATTCCATAATTTGGAAGTTTCTTAAGACTTAATTCAGAATGAATTATTCCTTGTCTTTCAAAAGAATGCTTTATTTCCGTCTTAAGAAAAAAAGACGTTCGGGGGTAGTGGAAAATCGATCTTAATTTATACAAATTAATAACTTGAGTTTGTGATAATTTGTAAAATACATATGCTTGTGACAAGTAGGATAAGTCACAAAAAATATGTGAATTTGTCTTATTGCTAATAGTATCAATTGATTTTTTTATAGTCGAAATAAAGTAAATTGTATTTTTTTTTTTTTTATTAATTCTTTCTTGATTTGCCTTATTAATGGATTTCTCCATAATTTTTTTTATTGATTCAATAAAAAGTTGTGTATTCGGTTTGAAAATATTAATAATAAATAAAAAAATATCTATGTATATCCTTTCAACGAAAATTTTTATAAAAGAATCTAATTTAGAGACTAATTGGGCATTTCTTCTTTTTACTATTTGCCAAATATTTTTTGGTAATTTGAATCTTTTAGTATTATAACTTCTTTTGTTAGGACTAATATATATTCCGGTGGTTGGGGTTATTTTTTTTTTCTCTTTTATAATTCTTTCTATTTGATTTTTGATTGTGCTTGTTCTATCAATCATATCCTTCTTTTTTTTTTTTGTCAGTGAAAAATTAGTCCAATTCGGAGATTGAATTGGACTAAAGGATTCATGAATTAGCTGATTGTTGATTAAAGAATC